TTTGTTTGTCCACTATTTGTTGTGCATAAAAAAAGATTATGATAAACTTCTAAAAAAATCAAAATTAAACATAAGAATCTTTGACGAACAGAATCAAGAATAATTATTATTTCGACACAAGAAAGGGACGTATAAAATTCTTTTCTTGTGTCGAAGACTAGGAAAACAACTAACCCGTCCTAACAAAATGTGTTCCATTCTTTCTTTTCTATTCTCCGCTTCTTTTTTGTTTAGTATCTAGTCAATTTTTTCTAGTTGAATAGAAAATAGTTGATACATTATATTCCATTTTAATATGACTGATCACACCACTCGAATTTGGAAACAAAGAAAAGGTAAATTGAAAAACTTTTATTTACAATATATATACTATCACCAGTGCTGTGTACAAGTAATTACTGACAGCTAGTATAAAAAAGAATATAAACAAGTAAACAAAAGACTTTGCATTCTTTTTTTTTTATTATAGATAACCTAATTTCCAACAAGAATTTTGTCCTTTTTCCACGAGCTTGATGTTGATAAATTCACGGACCTAGAAATTCATTTCGGACAATTGAACTTTCTCAAACTGTTTCTTTTTAAGAACCAAAAAGATTTGTGCCAAAATAACAGATGCCAAGAAGAACAAAAGGCCTTGAACACGTAATGGATCTTGAAGTACTATTTCTGCATCTCCCTGACCAAATCCACCCACATTCGGATTACTTGTTAATGGTTGATCAAGTTTGATAGATTCACTTTCTGAAACAAGAAGCTCTGGTCCTGGAGGAATAATATCAACGACTTGACGCCCGTCTGATGGATCCCCTATAGTTATTTCATATCCCCCTTTTTCCTTTCGTATAATTTTGGTTACTATACCTGCTGCTGTAGCATTATAAACCGTATTATTACTCTTGCTCCCGTCCGGATAAATCTGCCCCCGCCCTCTGTTTGCACCTACATATATGGGATATTTTAAGAAGTGAGCATCTTTTTTAGTTGTAGGGTCGGGAGAAAGAATCGGAAAGGTAATTTCACTATATTTCTGACCCGGAACAGGACCTATCACAAGAATATTTTTTTTAGTAGGGCGATAACTCTGAAAAGACAGATTTCCTATCTTTTCTTTCATCTCCGGCGAAATACGATCGGGGGGGGCTAATTCAAACCCTTCAGGTAAAATAAGAACAGCCCCTACATTCAAACCACCCTTTTTCCCATTAGCAAGAACTTGTTTCACTTGGATATCATAAGGAATTCGAACAACTGCCTCAAATACAGTATCGGGAAGTACCGCTTGTGGAACCTCAATATCCACGGGCTTATTAGCTAAATGGCAATTGGCACATACAATACGCCCAGTTGCTTCTCGTGGATTTTCATAACCCTGTTGTGCAAAAATGGGATATGCATTTGAAATGCATGTCCGAGTTATTATGTATATCACGAGGGATAAGGAAATGGATCGAGTAATCTGTTCCTTTATCCAAGAAAGAGTAGTTCTAGTTTGCATGGTCCAATCATTGATCCCGAAAATTTCTACAATAAATTAGGTAGGTCGCTAGTATAGTTCCCTATCCACGATTCTGCTCTTTACTAAACTCAGTTAACTGCAATATAGGAAAATCCCCCAGATTGATAGAACTAGTAAGTATTATTTTGAATGCGCTTTTCCGATGTTAGACAGTAACAAATATTAGAATTGGATTAAGATTACAGTGGACCGTTTTTCAATCATTCATCGAATGATAAATCACTACAAGTGACGGAGATATACGATTTAAATACCGGAAAATCCAATATTTGAAAATTGTATCTATAATGACTGGAAAAGTGGAAACAAGACCAGATATAATTTGATCATTATAAGCAAACCCAAAATCCTTGTACACAAAGCTAAGCAGAAGTTCCCAACCGTGGGGTGAATGGAATCCGATACATAAATCGGTTAATAAAAGAATAGAAAAAGCTTTGAGTGTGTCACTTAAGTTATATAAGAATTCCTGAACCCAGGAGTTAAAAAGAATAAGTTCTTTATTACCCAGAAGAGAATAACCACTTAGAATAACAAAATAGGTTAGATTTGTCGAGAAGTGTAAAATCATATGAATACGATTCTCATTATGCATCTTGATCAATTGAATTGTTTCTTTTTGTATCCCTATACTCCATTTTTGAGGATATGTCTCCGAAAATTCCTTTATCATTTCTTCCAACAAGAAAAGTTCCTTTAATTCTATGAATTTTTCTAGAATACTCTTTTCTGGAATATGATTCAAAAAAATTTCATATTTCCTAGTATTCCACCAATTTGTAATCCAAGATTCCATACTTTTTTGAAATAAAAGAGAGATCAACCAGGGTAAAAATACTATAGATGCAAGATATATAAGGGGAGTCAATTCTTTCTTTTTTGACATTTTTTTCATCTTTGAATTATTAATGAACCCACCCTATTCATCGATTCTATGTGATCTACTCTTTCGATCAAGCGTGAGTTCTATTACAAGATATGAACCCCCCCCTTTTTTGTGATTCAGGGTTTAGCCTCTGATCCTACAAAGAATACATAAATAGAATAAGACCGTTTCGAATTTGAATAAGGAAATACTCCTTTTTTTTTTCAGATATCTTAATTAGTTAACTTTGAAATCCTTTCCCCCTTACGATGGATACCCGAACGAGCGAATTCAAATTAGACAATCCCATTTCAAGATGAAATAAACCCCCTGAGCCCAAGACTGGTTGAAAAAATTATGAAAAAAGTGTCATCATCAAAAAAAAATGGCAAAACAAGACGGAATTCCGGTCATTTTTTACTTTTTTTGGTACTGAATTAAGTTGCGCGGAGTTCCATATTACGCATAAAACTTTTTTGCGGACAAAGCAGTTTGGTTTTATGGCTGTTCTATATAATATATCTCTGATCCGGTTTGGCTACAATGAGTCCTCTTATATTATAAAAAAGAGGATTCAAAAGCTTTTTCCTTTTGATGAGAAAACATTTAGTTAGTTTATTTTTCAAAAGATTTCAATTGGTACGCGCAAGAAATAGGCCAATTCCGCAGCTTTTTGTTCAATTTCGCGTGGAGTCAAATTCTCATCAGTACGAGTCAAGGGAATGTCCCCCTGGCCGCGGATTTCCATATAAAGAACACGGCGGGCAGAAATACCCTCTTTAACTTCTATTCTTATGGACTGAATATCTTTCATAAGGAATCGGAGGAAAATGCGACGATTCTTTCCAGGAAATCCCCAACGAAAAATACACACTATTCCCCCCTTTCTATCGAATCGATCATAACCACTACCCACATTCCACGCAATTGTGCACCACAAATAGGAACTAATAAAGAGACCTGCGATACCATAGAAAGACATCACGATCCCTTGTGGAAAAAAAGAGATTTGCTGATATGGAAATAAAGCTATCAAATTCCTACCAAGATAACTGGAAGTTCCAACCAATAAAAATCCTACGGAACCTAAAAAAAGGATACAGGCCCAAGCGAAATTACTTATTTTTCGAGACCCTGTTATAAGTTCTATCCATATCTGTTCTGATCGCCAACTCATACTAGATCCAGTTGTATTTTATTGGAAGTGAAAGAATAAACAAAATAAATTTGACTTTACTCTTTTTTTGTTTCCGAAGGAACTCTCATCAACTAGCCTTATTCTAATGTGAATCTTTAGGAGTCTTCGGAGGAAGCCATACCTTAGATCATATTATACTAAATAGATACCTGCGGTATGATCTAAATCTAAGTCTTGAAAAAAAAAATGAGAGATTTCATCCCGTCGGATCTAAAAAATCTTGTTTTTTTGAATATGAAGAAATAAAGAAGCCATTGCCATTGCCGGAAAAACTAGGCCCACTAAGGGCACAAAAATAGAGGGTAAGTTGGTGAGAGTTGTCATAGACTGGATACCTCGATTTAAGATTTGTACCTGTTATATATTGTTATATAAGGTATTTTAGAATAAAATAATTCTATTTGGAATAAATTAGACTCTAATATAAGTGAATATATATATATATATATAATAATTGAGTATCGAATAAGTGCAAAGAGGATAGAACTAACTAAATGGGCTTCGTTTTTTTAGCTTTCTACATAAACTATATGAATGATCCAACAGGGTTTATTAGTAATAATGACGATTATCGCTAAATTATAGAAGGATGCAAGACTCTATATAGAGACAATTTTTTCTATATACATAAGTATAAGGAGAGGGTGCAAATTTTTGCCTTCCCCGAAATTCGCGAAAGGCAAAAGTCGCACTCTTGTCTTGTTTGTTGATAGAGACTGGCTTTTTGATTACTAATCATTAATATGACTAAAAAGGGATATCACAAAAAATTAAGAAACTTTTGATTCTCTCTTGATTCGCTCTACAATTGGATCTTATGTCACCAAAGAAAATTTCACTTTCGTATTTTCATTTTAATTCCAATAAACTAATTAAACCTAACATTCCACTTGTTGATTTTTTGGAAAGAAAGCATGGAGTTGAAATAACTCACTCAGAACACCTTTTAAAGGATTACGTGGTACGATTGGGTCGAATAAACCCTTTTGGAATAAATATTCAGCCGCTTGTGAACCTTCCGGTACTGTCTTATTCAATGTTTGTTCAATTACTCGTTTCCCCGCAAATGCAATGTAGGCATTGGGTTCAGCAATAATGATATCCCCCAACATACCAAAACTCGCTGTCACCCCACCAGTAGTGGGAGATGTAAGGATTGATACATAGAATAACTTTTTATTTAATTGATAATCATATAAAGCAGAAGATATTTTAGCCATTTGCATTAAGCTCAAACTTCCTTCTTGCATCCGTGCTCCTCCAGAAGCACACACTAGAATAAGAGGGAGAAAGCTCTTGGTAGCATACTCGATCAAACGAGTGATTTTCTCGCCTACTGCGGATCCCATACTACCCCCCATAAACTGAAAATCCATAACCCCGATTGCTATCGGAATACCGTTTAGTTGACCTGTGCC